AATCAATATCGAAAGGAAATGCTAAATAATTTATTTCTTCCTTTACCTCTGGATGTAAAATGGTGCTGTATTTAATAGAAAATTCTTACAATGAAAGAGATTATCATATTTCCATAATAGATGCGAGATCTAGAAATTTCCCTTCCGTGGTTGTAAAGACAGTTTAACCCCCCTTTACATTTTTTTTAGGAATTGGTTAATCGTCCAGTAACAAATACGAATAGTAATATAGTAGATCCTATTCGATGAACGAAGAAAGATAAAGAATAAAATAATTGGAATCAATAGTTATAATAAATTGTTGGATTGGATCTCAATCCAAATATGGAAAAATTGTATTCAAAAAAAAGAATTCAAAAAGAGTTTCATTTTTGAATGAAGTTACACGATCTAGTTCGTATTATTAGTTTATGCTCAACCACTGGGTCGGTAGGAGTCGCGGGGTGGCTAGATGTTATAAATGAGAAATTGGTTTCTTTTATATGCCCGCTTATCTTTGTGCGTGGCGTTTATAATGATAGATGAATCAAAAACTTTCAATTGAAAAAATAAGTTCAATTGGAAGTTTTGTATATCCTCCTTTTTTACAAAAACCGAAACTTAGGTAAATGCTTTAGAAACATATGTATAAAAAAACCTTATTTCATTTAACCCCCTCATGCTTACTATAACTAGTTATTTTGGTTTTCTACTGGCAGCTTTAACTATAACTTCAGCTCTATTTATTGGTCTGAGCAAGATACGACTTATTTAAAATTTCTCTATTTTAAAGAAACAATTCAGAAAGGAAATCTTTCTGTGAGATTTCTCGTGTATTCTGTAGTTACTTTAGGGGCCAATTGTCAATTCTTGGTTATTGAGATTCACACCAATTTGGATTAATATTTAGGTATAGATATGATATTACCTTTTTTTCTCCTTTTCAAAAAAAATTGAAATGATTGAAGTTTTTTTATTTGGGATCGTGTTAGGCCTAATTCCTATTACTTTGGCTGGATTATTCGTAACTGCATATTTACAATACAGGCGTGGTGATCAGTTGGATCTTTGATTAATTTTGGCCTCCTCCTTTCTTTAATCCCCGGGAGGTCAAATTAGAATTACTGTGCAAGTGACTAAATCCATTTCAGTCTAATCCGATCTACGAAGAAAAAACCACGCTCTGTAGGATTTGAACCTACGACATCGGGTTTTGGAGACCCGCGTTCTGCCGAACTGAACTAAGAGCGCTTTCTTAATCAGAATAGAAAAGACTATAAAAAAGGATTGTTTTTCTAACACGAATCCATTTTATATTTTATATGGATATATTCTATAGTTTCATAAAAATGAATGATTCTGGGAAACTTGAATCTATCTCAATTGATTCCTCGTTACTGCTCAAAGGGTCAGTAATAGGTAGGGATGACAGGATTTGAACCCGTGACATTTTGTACCCAAAACAAACGCGCTACCAAGCTGCGCTACATCCCTTCAATTGTTCTACAGTGTCATTGTAGAGAATTCCTGCCTTGTTTTCCATATCCCTATAATTCCTCCATCGAAAAACACAATTTATGCCCATTTTGTCTTTTTTATCTTATTTAACAGATTATTTAACATATCTTATTTAACAGATTATTTAACATATTTTAACATATAATAATAAGAAAACGAAAAGACTTATTATATATACGAAATACAAAATCCCGTATAAAAAAAATGATTATTTTTAGTTACAATAAATAACAAAAGGAGGTTTTTCAATGCGAGATCTAAAAACATATCTCTCCGTGGCCCCAGTATTAAGTACGCTATGGTTCGGGGCTTTAGCAGGCCTATTGATAGAGATTAATCGTTTTTTCCCGGATGCGTTGACATTCCCCTTTTTTCATTCTAATTATTGACATCGGGGGGGGTGAAGAAAATTCGAGATACAATTAAATATCTATGACTACTTGCCCCCCTTTTCTCTATTTTTATTTCTTATTTTTAGAATAAGGGGCGAAAGAGAAAGAATAGAAGTAGATTCGGCGTCTGCGAGACTGGGGTTCAAACTTGAATTAAATTCATATTAATAAGAATTAAGGGCGTGGGGATAGAGTAGTAAAATGCGGATCTAGGGCAAGAATACAAGATCTTTAATTGAAATGCCGTCCTTCCAAATAGAAATAGAGTTTCTAGACCATTATCTTACTTATTATTTACTATGGCTTTGCTTTGATTGATTATTACTTTATTGATTTTTATTGATTTTGATCTTTTAGAGTTGGATTTCAAGTTAAGTAACTTTTTTTTTCTTTCAAATCAAAATAGAAGAGTTAAGTAAATCAAAAATCCAAGGGAGGTTCATGGCCAAGAGGAAAGATGCGCGAATAACGGTAATTTTGGAATGTACTAGTTGTATGCGAAATAGTGTTAAGAAGGTACCAACAGGCAGTTCCAGATATATTACTCAAAAGAATCGGCACAATACGCCTAATCGATTAGAATTGAGAAAATTCTGTCCCTATTGTTACAAACATATGATTCATGGGGAAATAAAGAAATAGATCGAACGACGTATGTCTTATCCCTGAAAAGGGAAAGATGACATTATATAGAACATATTTAAATTAAAATATAAAAGAATCCTATTGGGGGTTAAGATGACAATTAAGAAATAGGATTTTCGGGATAAGAAATAAATTAAACAAACAAACCATGGATAAATCCAAGCGACCTTTTCTTAAATCCAAGCGATCTTTTCGTAGGCGGTTGCCCCCGATTCAATCGGGGGATCGAATTGATTATAGAAACATGAGTTTAATTAGTCGATTTATTAGTGAACAAGGAAAAATATTATCTAGGCGGGTGAATAGATTGACCTTGAAACAACAACGATTAATTACTATAGCTATAAAACAAGCTCGTATTTTATCTTTGTTACCCTTTCTCAATAATGAGAAACAATTTGAAAGAACCGAGCCGACCGCTAGAGCTGCAGGCCTTAGAACCAGAAATAAATAAGCTTTTTCTTTGTTCACTTGAATTAGAATTCCAACCCGAACTCAAATGCAAATTGGTGTTTTGTTCGACAAATCCGAGAATCCAGATTTGATTATCGGGCCGTAACAAAAAAACGAATCGAAAAAATATTTTTTATTGAACGCGCTCGTTCGTTTTGACTACTTTAAAAACATATTTTTTCATAGTAATTTGACCCCACCTTCCCGGAGTTCATTCTCCGGGGAACTCCATTTAAATTATTCCAGTGTATTCTTTACAACCTGCTTCTTTTCTGATTTCGTTGGAAATCATATAAAGACAATTCCGATTTGATATAGCTATTTGAGCTAGTATTTTACGATTAATAACCAACCGCCTATTGTATAGATCGTGTATTAATTTACTATAACTATAAGACACCCCCCCTTCCCGAATTACTGCGTTTATACGAGCGATCCACAAACGACGAAAATTTCTCTTTTGATTGTCCCTATCGCGATGAGCCGAAACTAAAGCTCTCATTTTCTGCTGAGTAATAGTTCGAGTAAGTCTTGAATGGGCCCCCCCAAAACTTGATGCAAATAAACGAATTTTTGTTCTACGTCTCCGAGCTATATATCCGCGTTTAATTCTGGTCATTGAATAAATAAAACTTTGACGAATAACTAATCGATTTCTTTTCTTTCAGTTATCCTTTTCCCCGCCCCGGTCTATTAATAACCAAACGGATTTTTCCAATGTATAAAATAAAAATTCCAACGGCTTCGGCTACTATAACCTTCCCGACCACGATTTTCTTTTTTAGGTATTTGACTGTGAAATACAAAAGAAATAAGAAATTTTCTTTTGCTAGGTGTCAAAAATAAAGTCAAAAAAAATTTCAATTAAATGGATAAAGAAATCGTGGGTTACATCGTTTCTATGGTTACTTCTTAAACGGCGAGGTCTTCTCTATACACCGGAGCCTTTAAAAAAACAAAACTTCATTTAATCAATGTTTTTGGTAACTTGTATAGTTCGCACCACGCTATTTGGCTCTACCCATAAATTATACAGTAACAGGTCTTTCACAGCGAGACCCACCTATACAGTAACGGTATTTAATTCTGAAAGTTAGCCGGATAGCTGACCCTCGTAGTCCGTTCTTGACCGGGTGAAAACTTCATTATTTATGTTTTTTTGAAAATTTCAATAAGATTTCCTCCGCTTAATGGATAACCATTTGTTACCAATGGAGAATTGGTTATCATCTTAAATTCGGGTGGTTGGATTTGCAACAACGGAAACCATAAACTTTATCCACAATTAGGGGGATCTATTTGCTTATTTTTAGATAGTGAACAGAGTTCCTTCTCCCATTCTATCCTATTCGCTGGTATTGATCATTTATCCTGGAAAGCGGGTTTTTGCTTTTTTGTGTCAGTTCATGATCTAAACGAGCCGCACATACACCCTAGTACATGTTCCTCGGCGCTGAGGACATCCCCCAAGAGCGGGGGATTTCGTGACATTTCGAATTGGCTGTCTTGTATTTCTAATAAGTTGTTTAATAGTTGGCATGTTGAATCATATACCTAATTACGGGCTGGTTTAGATTGATCCTAACCGGGATGATTATGAATTTTTCCTATTTAATAGGATAGTAAACTCGGATTTAAAATCTTAAATTATGGATTTGCACAAAAGACATTTTTTTCACCCAACTGCTACAAGATCAACAATTCCGTAAGCTTGGGCTTCTGTTGCTGACATAAAAACGTCCCTTTCCATGTCTTCCGATACAACCCATAATGGTTTACCCGCCCTTTGTACATAAACCCTTGTGAGGGTTTCTCGTAGTTTCAGCAGTTCTTCCGCTTCCAGGATAAATTCGCCCGTTTGTGCCTCATAAAAAGAACTAGCGGGTTGATGGATCATTACCCTGATGATATAAGGGTTCTCTATCTGGTGTGATGAAACGAACCGAAAAGAAAGATAACGAATAATAGGAAAAAAGATAGAATTGAACAACCGTACGGGCATCATCTTTTGTGCATTGCATACGGCTCTACAATCAAATTGACCCTTAACTTTTTATTTTTCTATTCAAGTAAAGATAAAAATAGAATCTATCAACCTCAGATGGGTAAATGGTCAAATTGCCACCCTTTCTTTAGGAGGAGTTAAAAAAATACTATGGTGGTTCCGTTGCTTTATATTTTTAAACGTATTCTTTTTTTGTCTTTGATTCAGCAATCCCAAAGTTTCTTTTTGATCCAACCAAAAAAGGGAAAATATTATTTTTTTCGCACTCTTTTTTTATACCATAAATATTGTTAAGAGCCCACGAGTATGAAAATAAAAAAGTTTGTGACGCTGGGTTGGACTTCCGATAGATAAGAGAAAATCGGAAATGCCTTTTATCTCATACTACTCTCTCGATACATAATCGAATGAAAAAAAAAGAGTATATAATTTTTTTCATATCGAATTCGAAGTGCCATGCTACTATTACTTAATATTCATATGGCGAAGGCATAGTTTTCTTTTTTCTTTCAAATAAAAAAACTCATTGGCGCCAAGCGTGAGGGAATGCTAGACGTTTGGTAATTTCTCCTCCAACTAGGATAAAGGATCCCATTGATGCGGCTAATCCCATGCATATTGTATGGACCTCTGGTCCCACAAATTGCATAGTATCATAAATAGCTACTCCAGGTATTACCCACCCGCCCGGAGAGTTTATAAACAAAAACAAATCTTTGGTACCATCCTCGATACTGAGATATACCATAAGACCAATAAGTTGATTCGAGATCTCACTATCAACTTCTTGGCCTAAAAAAAGCAATCTTTCTCGATAAAGTCGGTTGAGTGGGGTAAAATTGTATCCCTTAGGAACCGTACATGCACCTTTTGATGCATACGGTTCAAAACAATTGCGAAAAAGAATCAATGGCTAGATTTGAGTCCCCTTTCTTTTTTCTATTTTTCAATAAAGACCAATTTTGCCTTCTTTTCTTTCTTTTTTTATAATAGAAAAAGTCGATAAACTTATCGAATTAACTTTTCATTGATGTATTGTTTCATCGAGATTCAATCCAAACCGCGATGGTATTTTCTTGTTCCTGAATGGGTCTATTTAATCTTTTTAGGTTTATGCTCTACTCCGGGTAAAGATCCGCCCGATTTTTATTTGCACATATAGAACAAATCTTCCCATCACCATTTCTTTTTTTATGACTTTACAAATAACAAACAAGAATCTTTTAGGATACACGTAGTAATCATAGATCTATTTATTACCAATTGGGTTTTTTCTAAACGGAGCCTGGATACTTCATTTTTTTAGTCCAACCAAAGCCAACCATAAATTATTATAATTGATAGATATATAGTACTATGAATTCCCCAAAACAATGCATCTAATTGCACTTCACGCTCCAATTTTTTGATGATTCAATTTCTGTTTCTTGGGCGAAACAGAGGATATCTCGGTCGGGGGAGAGAACGGGGAAATCCCATATGACCCAATATATCTGACAAGCCGCACTATACGTCAACCCAAGATGCGTCTTCCTCTCCAGGACTTCGGAAAGGTACTTTTGGAACACCAATAGGCATGAATTTAAAGAAAAAAGAACTAAATACTATATTTCACTTTGGTGTGGAAACGTAACAATATGATTTTACTGTCTTTATAATATTAGCTCTATCATATTTATTTTATACATAGATTAGAAAAATTCAGAAATAAAAAATAAATTAAAGGAAGCTCTTTACGAATAGGTCTTTCTAATAATAAATAAGGAGGGGCACGTTTACTCATAGAAAATGGTATCGATCCCCCATTGCGTATTGGTACTTATCGAGTATAGAATAAATCTGCTTCTCTTTGTTCCTACGAACAGAATAGAAAAAATACTAATCTAACCCTTTTATTATGAAATAATCTTCCGAACTAAAGGGTGTCCGTAAGATAAGATAGTCATAGTATACTTTTCCAACGCAATAAAGTTACGTCGTGTTTATTTTTTCTTTGATATAAGGGGTATTTTCCATGGGTTTGCCTTGGTATCGTGTTCATACCGTTGTATTGAATGATCCCGGCCGGTTGCTTTCCGTTCATATAATGCATACAGCTCTGGTTGCTGGTTGGGCCGGCTCGATGGCTCTGTATGAATTAGCTGTTTTTGATCCTTCTGACCCTGTTCTTGATCCGATGTGGAGACAGGGTATGTTCGTTATACCCTTCATGACTCGTTTAGGAATAACCAATTCATGGGGAGGTTGGAGTATTACAGGAGGGACTGTAACGAATCCGGGGGTTTGGAGTTACGAAGGTGTAGCCGGGGCACATATTGTGTTTTCCGGCTTATGCTTTTTGGCAGCTATCTGGCATTGGGTTTATTGGGATCTAGAAATATTTTGTGATGAACGTACAGGAAAACCTTCTTTGGATTTGCCCAAGATCTTTGGAATTCATTTATTTCTCTCCGGGGTGGCTTGCTTTGGTTTTGGTGCATTTCATGTAACGGGCTTGTACGGTCCGGGAATATGGGTGTCCGATCCTTATGGACTAACGGGAAAAGTACAACCTGTAAATCCGTCGTGGGGCGTGGAAGGTTTTGATCCTTTTGTTCCGGGAGGAATAGCCTCGCATCATATTGCAGCAGGTACATTGGGCATATTAGCAGGTTTATTCCATCTTAGCGTCCGCCCGCCACAACGTCTATACAAAGGGTTGCGTATGGGAAATATTGAAACCGTACTCTCTAGTAGTATCGCAGCTGTCTTTTTTGCGGCTTTTGTTGTTGCTGGAACTATGTGGTATGGTTCAGCAACGACCCCTATCGAATTATTTGGTCCCACTCGTTATCAATGGGATCAGGGTTACTTCCAGCAAGAGATATATCGAAGAGTTGGCGTCGGGCTAGCAGAAAATAAAAGTTTCTCAGAAGCCTGGTCCAAAATTCCTGAAAAATTAGCTTTTTATGATTATATTGGTAATAATCCAGCAAAAGGAGGGTTATTCAGGGCCGGCTCGATGGATAACGGAGATGGAATAGCGGTTGGGTGGTTAGGACACCCCGTCTTTAGGGATAAAGAAGGGCGTGAGCTTTTTGTACGTCGTATGCCTACGTTTTTTGAAACATTCCCGGTCGTTTTGGTCGACGGCGATGGCGTTGTTAGAGCTGATGTTCCTTTTCGAAGGGCAGAATCGAAGTATAGTGTTGAACAAGTAGGTGTAACCGTTGAGTTCTATGGTGGCGAACTCGATGGAGTCAGTTATGGTGAGCCCGCTACTGTGAAAAAATATGCTAGGCGCGCTCAATTAGGTGAAATTTTTGAATTAGATCGCGCGACTTTGAAATCGGATGGTGTTTTTCGTAGCAGTCCAAGGGGTTGGTTTACTTTTGGACACGCTTCGTTTGCTTTGCTCTTCTTCTTCGGACACATTTGGCATGGTGCTAGAACCTTGTTCAGAGATGTTTTTGCCGGCATTGACCCAGATTTGGATGCTCAAGTAGAGTTTGGAGCATTTCAAAAACTCGGGGATCCGACTACAAGAAAACAGGCAGTCTGATACAAGACCGCAGCTTTGGTATTTTTTGCCTCTATTTTCTTTTTGAAGGGAATTTTACATTGAATCGTTGTTTTTTGACTCTTGCTCTTTCGAGATGATTTCAAAAATGAAAATAAATAAACAGGTTAGGGAAGTTATAATTGTAAACCGCAATCGGATTTATGGAAGCACTGGTTTATACATTTCTTTTAGTCTCGACTCTAGGGATAATTTTTTTCGCTATCTTTTTTCGAGAACCACCTAAAGTTCCAACTAAGAAATGATTTTTCATGATCTCAGTTGAAGTAACGAGCCCCCCTATTATGGGGAGGCTCATTACTTCAACTAGTCCCCGTGTTCCTCGAATGGATCTCTTAGTTGTTCAGAAGGTTGCCCAAAAGCGCTATATAAGGCGTACCCGGTAAAACTTACAAGTAAACCAGATATAAAGATGGCGACTAAGGTTGCTGTTTCCATTATTATTATATAATTTAAAGATCCCAATGGATCTATCATAAGATCGTTTATTTACAACGGAAGGGTATACAAAGTCAACAGATCTCAATGAATACAATAGGATTTATGGCTACACAAACTGTTGAGAACAGTTCTAAATCGGGCCCAAGACAAACTACTGTAGGGAGTTTATTAAAACCATTGAATTCGGAATATGGGAAAGTAGCTCCTGGGTGGGGAACGACTCCTTTGATGGGTATCGCAATGGCTCTATTTGCGGTATTTCTATCTATTATTTTGGAGATTTATAATTCGTCCGTTTTGTTGGATGGAATTTCAATGAATTAAATCTATAAGAACCAAAAAGTCCTAGCTTTTGAATAAAAAATAAATCGGTTAGAGCTGGGATTTCTGGCCTATTCTATTTTGGTAGTTCGGTCGTGGAATTTATTTCTTTCTGTATTTCCGGAATATGAGTGTGTGACTTGTTAGAATTGATTCTATTGATAGTAACAGAAAATGCGTCTGTGACCTTGATAGAGATGGTTCGACTTCGTCGGATATTTATTCAAGTATCTGTAACACGAACTATATGAACTAGATTAAGAACTATTTGAACTATGATTCATATTTGACCTCGCGCCCGGACTCAAAAAAAAATTCCAAACTGTTTGAAAAAAAAAGAAAAATCTTTCTTTTTTTTAGTCATTTTATCTAATTCATGGAATATTTGATGATCCGATGGTTCTTACTCAGGGAATCCTTGGCTTAACTTATGATTTTTTATTGAATCATCGTGGTTCTAGTATGAATATGAGGTTTTAATCGATTCATAGGGTCTTAACAAGAGAATTCCTATCAATTCAATAATAATAATAAAGAAAGGAAAAAAGTCACATTAGAGACAAAAAAATAGGTAAAGAGAGGATTCAAGAGGCCTGTAAGGATCAACATAAAGACCATTGAGCCAACTTGATGTTTTGGTATTATCACCACAAAGAAGAGCTTTCGGGTTTTTTTCTTCTTTCATAG